CAGCCAGTTTTGGTATGTTGGGAGATGTCATTATTGCTGAACCAAATGCCTACATTGCATTTGCGGGTAAAAGAGTAATTGAACAAACATTGAATAAAACAGTACCCGATGGTTCACAAGCGGCTGAGTATTCATTCCATAAGGGCTTATTCGACCCAATCGTACCACGTAATCCTTTAAAGGGTGTTCTGAGTGAGTTATTTCAGCTCCACGGTTTCTTTCCTCTGAATCAAAATTCAACAAATTAAAGTATCGCACTCGATTCAATTATTTGTAGCGAACAAGTATTTGTATTTAGTTCATCGTAAAAAAACTTAAGTTAAGACGAACGGTGTTTTCTTTGGTGACATAAGTTCTACTTGTAGTAAGAGCCAGAAGTTTCGTATAATTATTATTATTTTATCTTTTCTGCCATATCCATTTTTTTTTATCTTACCCCTATTCATGATTAGTAAGCAGGAACCCTTTATCAATCAATAGGATAAAAAAAGATAAAAGAGTGAGTTTCTCCTTCTGAGGAATTAGGGAAAGGAAAGACAGAAAGAAAATAAAAAGAATTTTATCTGGCCTTCTTACGTATTATAATTTCATTTTAATATATAATATATTAATATAGACAATTAAAATATAGACAATAATATAGCTTATTTCTAATTTCTATTATATTCTCATTTAGAATTTTAGAATTTCTTAATATTTCTTATTTTCTTATATAATCTTATATTAAGAAAATAAGAAATATAGGAGACATTATAGAATAGAAAGAAGTGATTTCTATATCTACCGAGAACCCTCATTTTTATTATGGAATCGAGTTACCGTTTGTTTTGTTGGGTGGGATTAGTGAAAGTCGCGAACTTATAATAAACTCTTTAATAATAACCCCTATTAGAAAACTAGATTAGATAAAGTAAAGAAGAAAAAAGGATGGGAGAAGAAGAATAATCAAATTATATTAAAGTGAATTATCATAATTATTTATAATTATTTATGTAGAAAGATGAATAGGTACATTTAATTTAGGTCTATATTCCTTGCACTTATTAACTACTTAATATTATTTATATTAGATATACTTACTTAGATATACTTATCATAAGATATCTTTATAATACAAATATTAAATTGGGGCACCCATTCTATGACAGATCTACCCTCTATTTTTGTGCCTTTAGTGGGCCTAGTATTTCCGGCAATTGCAATGGCTTCTTTATCTCTTCATGTCCAAAAAAATAAGATTGTCTAGATTCGATGGGACCAAATCTCATCAATTTATTTCAACACTGGATCATAATACAGATATTTATTTAGTGTAATATGGTACGATATGTGGGTCTTTCCCAAGACAAATGAAAGACTTATATGCATACGGATACATGATATCTGCATAAATGCATATTATAGGCGGGTATGGGTATAGCTGGTTAAAAATGGATCGGCAAATAGTTTTAAATAGAAAATCAATGTATCTAACCAATTACTCCTAATAGTTCCTGTCAAAATAGTGCTAGTTGATGAGAGTTACTTCGGGGTCAAGAAAAGTAAAGTCAAATTCATTTGGGTTATTCTCTCAATTCCAATCGAATACAACCAGATCTAGTATAGTATAAGTAAGTATAGTATGAACTGGCGATCAGAACATATCTGGATAGAACCTATAATGGGGTCTCGAAAAACAAGTAATTTTTGTTGGGCCTGTATCCTTTTTTTAGGTTCATTAGGATTCTTAGTGGTTGGAACTTCCAGTTATCTTGGTAGGAATCTGATATCCGTATTTCCATCTCAGCAAATCATCTTTTTTCCGCAAGGGATCGTAATGTCTTTTTATGGGATCGCGGGTCTATTTATTAGCTCCTATTTGTGGTGTACAATTGCGTGGAATGTAGGTAGTGGTTATGACCGATTTGATAGAAAAGAAGGAATAGTTTGTATTTTTCGTTGGGGATTTCCTGGAATAAATCGTCGCATTTTCCTTCGTTTCCTTATGAGAGATATCCAATCCATCAGAATGGAGGTTAAAGAGGGTCTTTATCCTCGTCGTGTCCTTTATATGGAAATCAGAGGCCAAGGGGCCGTTCCCTTGACTGGCACTGATGAGAATCTTACTCCACGAGAAATTGAACAAAAAGCTGCCGAATTAGCCTATTTCTTGCGCGTGCCAATTGAAGTATTTTGAAATGAACTAAAGTTTTCTCAGTATGAGGGAAGGAATTTGCTAATTCCCTTTTTAATACAATCGAAGTTTCTTCAAAAGGCTCATTCAATCAAAACATATTAGATTTTATTTCTCCCTTCTGTTAGCGGGGAAACTACATGGAATAAAACAAAAGTGGGATGGAACAACTAAACTCTAATAAAAAGCAATTTTTTATATACCAAAACCCTTTTTTGTATGTGTAGGGAGCCCAATTTAGAATTTATACTAAAAAAAGTCTAATTAAATATGCATTCATAAAACATATCCGAACATTTATTTAGTAATACAGAATTAATCTTTTTATACCCAAGATTTTGAATTGATACGCTACGTTATTCCTGGACTGTGGTTAGGCGGTGAAACATTTTGAAATAATTAATTGATAATTGATATTGATCCGGGAAGGAGTTTTTGTGTCTCGAAATCCAAATAATTTTCGTTACTTCAAGTGGATTTTCGAGTATTCATCGACAGGAACAAATGAAGATGAAATTAGTTGGAATTTATCCAATTGAGATATCTCTGGGAATCATATTTGCTTTTTTCTATATTTTTTTTCTAGATCTAAGGACTCAATTTTTAGACAAAAAATTGGGAATAGATTCATAGGTTCGATACCTTGTTATAGAATTAGTATTCTGAGAAATATCAGATAGAATCGACGAATGAAGCAGATTCATTAACAATTCACAGATAAAAAGATGAAAAAAAAAAAGTGTTGACCTCCCTCCCATACCTTGTATCCATAGTATTTTTGCCCTGGTGGATCTCTCTCTCATTTAATAAAAGTTTGGAACCTTGGGTTATTAATTGGTGGAATACCCAGCAATCCGAAACTTTCTTGAATGATATTCAAGAGAAAAGCGTTCTAGAAGGATTTATAGAATTAGAAGAACTATTCCTGTTGGATGAAATGATAAAGGAATACCCGGAAACACATATACAAAAGCTTCGTATAGGACTACACAAGGAAACGATACAATTAGTCAAAACACACGATGAGTATCATCTCCATATCATTTTTAATTTCTCGACAAATATAATCTGTTTCGCTATTCTAAGTGGTTATTTTATTCTGGGTAATGAAGAACTTGTTATTCTTAATTCTTGGGTTCAGGAATTCCTCTATAACTTGAGTGACACAATAAAAGCTTTTTCGATTCTTTTAGTTACTGATTTATGGATCGGATTTCATTCGACCCATGGTTGGGAACTTATGATTGGTTCGGTCTACAACGACTTTGGATTGGCTCATAACGATCAAATTATATCCGGTCTTGTTTCCACTTTTCCAGTTATTCTAGATACGATTGTGAAATATTGGATCTTCCATTATTTAAATCGTGTATCTCCTTCGCTTGTAGTCATTTATCATTCAATGAACGAATAAAGAACTCATTTGATCTCCTGATATCAATCAAATCAGAATGTTTATTCGTGTATAGTATTAAAGTATAAAGAAGAATAAAGAAAGTATTTTTAATCTTACTTATTCTTTATTTTTAATCTTACTTATTCTTTTTCTTTATTTATACTTCTACCTGTTCAGGGTATTCGTCCTATATTCCAGTACAATGGCAGACTCGTGGATAGGGAACTATACTAGTTAGCTACCTTTCTAATTTATTGTATAAATTCCGGGATCAATGATTGGACCATGCAAAATAGAAATATTTTTTCTTGGGTAAAGGAACAGATGACTCGATCCATTTCTGTATCGATCATGATATATGTAATAACTCAGGCATCTATTTCAAATGCATATCCCATTTTTGCGCAGCAGGGTTATGAAAATCCGCGTGAAGCAACTGGACGAATTGTATGTGCAAATTGCCATTTAGCTAATAAGCCCGTGGATATTGAAGTTCCGCAAGCTGTGCTTCCTGATACTGTATTTGAAGCAGTTGTTCGAATCCCCTATGATATGCAACTGAAACAAGTTCTTGCTAATGGGAAAAAGGGGGCTTTGAATGTAGGGGCTGTTCTTATTTTACCCGAAGGATTCGAATTAGCCCCCCCCGATCGTATTTCACCCGAGGTGAAAGAAAGGACGGGAAATCTATCCTTTCAGAGTTATCGTCCCAATAAAAGAAATATTCTTGTGATAGGTCCTGTTCCCGGTCAGAAATATAGTGAAATTGTCTTTCCCATTCTTTCCCCTGACCCTGCTACGAAGAAAGACGTTCACTTCTTAAAATATCCAATATATGTAGGTGGGAATAGAGGAAGGGGTCAGATTTATCCTGATGGGAGCAAGAGTAACAATACAGTCTATAATGCTACATCGGCAGGAATAGTAAGCAGAATAGCACGTAAAGAAAAAGGGGGATATGAAATAACCATAGTTGATGCATCGGATGGACATCAAGTGGTTGATATTATACCTCCGGGACCAGAACTTCTTGTTTCAGAGGGTGAATCCATCAAGCTTGATCAACCATTAACAAGCAATCCTAATGTGGGAGGGTTTGGTCAGGGAGATGCAGAAATAGTGCTTCAAGATCCATTACGCGTCCAAGGCCTTTTGTTCTTTTTCGCATCTGTTATTTTGGCACAAATCTTTTTGGTTCTTAAAAAGAAACAGTTTGAAAAGGTTCAATTGTACGAAATGAATTTCTAGATCTAGAGATTGAGTTGGTAAAAAAAAAAGCGTGAATTTTTGTCGATTGATACAATTATGTATGATAAAAAAATTCTGTAAACCTCCTTGCTTGCTTTGTTTATATTGTTTTTGCGGATGTCTGGAATTCATTACTTGTATCCCATTGCTAGAAATAGACAATAGGCATACAAAAGAAAAGAA